GAAAAAAAGACCCTTCTTCCTAGGGATATATAAAACTAGGGATATATAAAAAAAAACACAAGGAAATAAATTGCGTCCAATAGGATTTGAACCTATACTAAAGGTTTAGAAGACCTCTGTCCTATCCATTAGACAATGGACGCTTTTCATTGCATTCCTCTTTTTTCGCGTTTTTGACTTTAGACTCTCGTAGGAAAAAAGAATTGGATTGTATCTAAGATGATATAATTTTTTGAAGTGCATATTTAACTCAAAAAAAATCTATTAATTATTACAGAATAGAGCGGGTAGCGGGAATCGAACCCGCATCGTTAGCTTGGAAGGCTAGGGGTTATAGTCGACGCTAGTTTTTCATTTTTAACGTCTCTAATTCAAAACCGAACATGAAACTTTGGTTTCATTCGGCTCCTTTATGGAAAGGGAAGAAATTACCAGAAAAAAAAAAAAAAAATTTCACCCATAACATCTATGTCAGCTTTTTGTATGAATGCATTCAATTCAAAACAACTTGCTTTCTAGATGATCCTTCTAGAAGAGAAGATTCAAACAATCCTTCTAGTTACTTCGTTCTCTATTTCTAATTGAGAGAATCCTAAGGAAAAGCTTTTAGTTTCCACCGAGCTAAAAGAAATATATTGATTGAAGCCTCTAATAAACTAAAGGCATCACTTCATAGCCATTTTGCCTCACTTTCTTTCTAAAAAAAAAAGAAGATGACGATTTAGTTACGATTAGAAACCCTTTATTTATATCTTTAATCCATGGATTTTTGACTTATATTCATTCAATTGGAAATAGTCGTCCAATTACAAAAAATGTCTGTTTCGTAATTTCATAATCCAAAATGCCCATTTTTAATTGACCTTTGGATACAAATCACGAGAATATATAATTGTCTTCCAATTTTTCATTGAAGGTAAGGGATTCATTCCCTTTTAGAAATAAAGTTTATGATCGGAATAGTAATCAAACCGGGAGACCCCTTAACTATTTAAAGGGTTATATAGAACGAATCACACTTTTACCACTAAACTATACCCGCTACAGGTCGATTATTGTATCGAAATATCACTTTTGTCGAACACCGAAACTGGACATAATGTAATCAAGTCAAGATAGGATCCTAAAAGAATCATGAAATATAGACTATTAGCCTTTTTCGTATCAGGATTCAGTGAGATTCTGAAAAGGTAGTTAAATAATTGAACTTTGAAACTCAAAAAGAAATCCAAAGTTCGATTTTCATTTTTCCCGAAGGAGTTAGTTGTGAGATACGGTTCCAGAAAATGGCTAACGCTATAATCAGATAAATAAGATATCCAGATAAATTAAATCATTTTTTTTTTTATTAAAGTATTAAAGTAAGGGCCTGGCAAAGGATTGATCGGGCCAGGCCGCGGGAATCCAAAAATGCCTTTTTTTGTCGAAGATCGAAGAAACCTATATTAATATTAATATTAATAGTCTATTTTTCGATTAATATTCATTCTATCATTATTTTTTATTCTTTTTTTTTTATAAATAAATAAAAATTTATATTATTATAATTATTCTATTATTATAGATATAGATAGATTCTATTTTATATATATTTAATATTAATGAAGTTTATATTTCTATTTAATATTTATATATGGAATGTTTCTTTTTTTTGTTTTTCTCCAACTGATTAGAATTGACTTGTACTTGCTGTTCTACTCTTATATGACACAATAAGAACTTATATATATATATTATTGTTATATGTTAATATTATGTTATTATCTTATTGTTATATAGATAATAGATATAAATAAATAGATATATAATTCTAAATTATATTTCTAAATCTTTTTTTTATAAATTCGACTTTAGTACATAAGTACATATTTTTTTTTTTTTTTTAATATAATTTTATATAAAGAAAATAGAATATATTTGTATTTTATTTTTTTATATAAATAAAATATTAAAAAAAAAATAGAATATATTGGTATTTGAATATTGAATATTTCCTTTTCAAGGGGGAGAGATGGCTGAGTGGACGAAAGCGTCGGATTGCTAATCCGTTGTACGAGTTATTCGTACCGGGGGTTCGAATCCCTCTCTTTCCTTGTTCCATTTACATTGAGGATTTAAGTTAATCTTAAGATTCTTTTTTTAATCTTAAGATTCTTTTTTTTTCTTTCGAATTTTGACATTAAAATAAAATAAAGCAAAAACCCCTTTTTTAGTCTTCGCGCCCAGGATTACGCCCTGGATCATTAGATAGGAATCCGAAAATAAAGAGAGAAACAAAGAATATCACTACTGTGTAAACAAAGAGTTTGAGAGTAAGCATTCAAAATCTCCAAGATCCTTTATTTGTTTGAAAAAGAGAATAGATTCTCTATTTTTATACCGCATAGCTTATAATTTGATATTTGGTTTGACGCCTAAAGTCTTTTTTGAAAATTGTAAAATCGACTTTTTTCTTTTTGAATTGAAATCGAAATAAAAAATGAAGGTATTATTATTTTATCTATTATTTTCTTACTTATCAATAATTTTTTTATACCCACTTGTTGATAGTGTGGAGGATCACAAGAAGGTTTGTTCATTTCTTGAAAAGAACAAAGAGTTAATAAGATGAACGATCTCATCGAAAACTTACAGCAGCTTGCCAAACAAAGGCTAAGAGAAAAAAAAGTAGAGGTATGACTGGCATAAAATCGACGATTGGACTCAAAAAAGCAAAGGCCTCCGGTAATTTAGCAAAGAAACAACAACTCGAATAAAGAGCAGAATTAAGACAGATCAAATGAAAGATATTAAGCATAACAGACATTTTTTTTTTTTTTTTTTAATGGCATTTTGGTTGAGTTATTGATAGAAAGGAAAAAAAAAGAAAAAATCCTTCGTTTTTTTGAACTTACTCACTCAACCAAAAAACCTTCTATTCTCTAATGGAGAATAGAAAAAAATCTACTTTCATATAATATCTTAATGGAATTATCGGTAATGATCAATAAATTCATTTTTTCTATGTCTACATGTGTCGGAATGAAAATCCTAAAAAATAGAATCTAATAGATTCTTTAGATATTCTCAATTAGATAGTTAGGCTGGAATTGACGAATAATCAACAACAATATTAGTGTTTATTAGTGTCGAATAGAAATCGAAGTGGGGCGTGGCCGAGTGGTAAGGCACCGGGTTTTGGTCCCGCATAGTCGAAGGTTCGAACCCTTTCGCCCCAGAGTATACATATAAGTATATGTATAACTAATTATAGTTATAGTTAATAATAAGAAAAAAAATAGCTTTTCTGTTTAAAAAATTTCTAAAGTGTAAAATTGGCTAGAGTTTGATTAACGATTAGACTAAAAAAAATGATATCTTTTTTTTTTTCACATATTTCCAAAATTCACAATGATAGGTGCTCAAATGATACGCAAATACCGGCGAATCCGTTAGGTATTTAGGCAAGATGGGGTTATAGATTACATGAATTTTAATTATCAAAAAGTTGTGGCTTTACCTATTATCTATCCATCCTCTAATAGAGAAAAATATTAATATTAATATATCTTTTATAGAAGGAAATTTGTTCTTTTTTGTTCATTCCCAGAAAATACCTTTTACGAGACCATTATTTTCTTTTTTCTTTTTTTTTTTTTTTTTAATTCATATATTTAAGGGTTGAGTTTGCAAAGAAAGATGGATTTATCTCTCTTAGCTTATCTCTTAGAGATGTCGTCTTATTGTAAATTGTAATTCTTTTGAATTTGTATAAAAAAGATTAATTAAGAAATCAAAAAATTAGAAAAAAAAATGACTAAAAAAACTTAAGACATATTCCATATCTAATTTATGTCACAGCTGTCTTAGCTGAACCAATGACTATTCATGATTCGAGAATTGAATCAACCGCAGCCCGGTTCCAAATGCGAGGAGTGTGATGGTAAAACTTCGTTTGAAACGATGTGGTAGAAAGCAACGTGCGACTTGAAGGATATTATCTGTTGTGGATTATTATATCCATCATTCTCTAATAAAGGATGCTCTTAACTCGACATCTTTTGCTCTGTTCCACTCGAACCCGGTTTGTCGGGGTGTAATGGAAATAGTATATGATGGAGCTTGAGTAGAAAGTCGTGAGCTAGTTCTCAAGGGAGAGGAGTCTAGGGTTAGTGTCAATCAAAAGAATAAGGAACAACTTCGTAAGTTCTCTTTGACAGAGAAATCTAAAGGATCAAAATGAAGCAAATTAACAATCTCCCAGGACATGTTGATAAAACCTTTATCGATTCAATTAATTTATATAATTAGATTATATCTCGTGCAGAAATCTGCCATTCATATGATTAGATTCTTTGAGATAAATAAATAACATAAAGGGTATGTTGCTGCCCTTTTTGAAAGGATTAAAAATCAACGAAGTAATGTCTAAACCCAATGATTCTAAAAACAAGATAAAGGCTTCCGGAACAAGGAAATACTCTTTTTATTGTTAATTGTCGCACCCATTGGATTTGGATCAATTCAAATGGATTCTAAATGAGACAAAACAAAGGGTATTTGAGACTGCTCAATAAATGAGAAATGCTAAAGGATTTTTGATCTTTTGAGCTATTTGAAAGTTATTCACTTGAGTTATGAGTATACAAATGCTTTTTTTGAGGAAAGAAAGGGCTTAACTCTTAGTTTAATTCATTTTCATTTAAGTATTTTATGGACTTATTTGATTGGTCATTCTAATTTATATATCCATAACTTTCAATCATTTTTATCGAGCCGTACGAGGAGAAAACTTCCTATACGTTTCCAAGGGGGGTTAAATCTATCCCAATGAGCCGTCTATCGAATCGTTGCAATTGATGTTAGGTCCCGAAGAGAGGGAAGAGATCTGCAGAAAGTGGGTTTTTATGATCCGATAAAAAAGCAAACTTATTTAAATGTTCCTGCTATTCTAGATTTTATGCAAAAAGGCGCTCAACCTACAGAAACTGTTTATAATATTTTAAAAAGGGCAGAGGTTTTTAAAGAATTTCGATTTAATCAAACGAAGTTTAATTAATGAATAATTCATTCAAAATAATAAAACATTTCTAAAAGTAAATAGAATATAATTACGAAAGATAATGAGGTTGTAATTTGGTAGAACGCGTTTTTCTTCCTGTCTTTTTTTTTTGTAGTGCCAATCCAACACAAGTTTTCTTCTATAATTCACTTTCACTTTGTTTTTTCTATTTAGTTTTTTCTATTTAGATTTCAAAATTTCGATTAATATTTATTGTATTTCTATATTGATCCTCTAAAAAATAATAAATCTAATAATTTATTTGGATTTTTTTTTGAATTTGAGTCGATTATTCATGAGTCTATTATTCAATTGAAATTAAGATAAAAAATATAAAGGGCGTTTTTTTTTTTCTCTATTGTAATTGTATATATATATATATATATTTTTTATTCATATTGAATATTGATATTGACAAGAATGTATTGAACAAATAGAATTCAATTGTCAAATATAAAAATGACATTTTTATGTCTTCTGCCCAATATTTTTATTCAAGGATTCGTTCAATTTGTTCCGATCCAAAATGTTTGGATATAAAAAAGGTAGACTATTTGTCTCTCAAATTTGAGATCTAAGAATCTCTTGTATTGGTGTTTTGTTTTTATGTTCGTAACGGGAATCAAGTCGAAAACTTTGTTTCGATTTCTTGCTAATTCAATGGTTTGATTCCAATCCCATTTTTTTGATCTCGATTGTATCTCCATAACATCGCTATTAGGAGGGTTGCTAACTCAACGGTAGAGTACTCGGCTTTTAAGTGCGGCTAAGATCTTTTACATATTTGGATGAAGCAAGGGATTCGTCTACACCATAGGTATAGTTTATACGACCACGACTGATCCTGAAAGGAAATGAATGGAAAAAAGAGCATGTCGTATCAATAGAGAATTCGTAGAATCGTTCATTCTTATCAAATCAGGACAAAACTTTATTTGAATTCTTGGAAGGAAATGCAATGAATTCAACGTTGGGTCGATTGAATAAATGGATCGAACCCTACCCTTATGGGTTCTAATTTTGTGGAAAGAATGAGCAACGAGCTTATCTTCATAATTTGAATGATTACCCGATCTAATTAGACGTTAAAACAACTTAGTGCCTGATGCGGGAAAGGATTCTCCTACGTGGAGATTTTCTTTTTTAGTGAATCCTAACTATTCGAATCTCCATTCTTCATATGGAGATGGACATGAATGTGTAGAAGAAACAGTCTATTGATAAAGAGACTTTTTCCAAAATCAAAAGAGCGATTGGGTTGAAAAAATAAAGGATTTCTAACCATCGTATTTTGTTATTTTTTAATAACAAAAAAACGCATTAGATGGAAAAAAAAGAGAGAGTCCACTGATGAATTTACCTATTTCCGAGGTAGCTATTAAAAAAAAATACCTTGTTTTGACTGTATCGCACTATGTGTCATTTAATAACTCAAGAACCCCCCCTTTTTGACTTTGAGTTTTAGGTCTGATTTTAAATGGAAGAATTCCACGGATACAGAGAACTAGAAGATTCTTGGCAGGATAACTTTTTATATCCACTTATCTTTCAGGAATATCTTTTTTCGTTTGCATATGGTCATGGTTTAAATAAATCTATTTTGTTGGAAAATTCAGGCAATAGGAAATATAGTTTCCTAATTGTGAAACGTTTAATTACTCGAATGTATCAACAGAATTTTTGGAGTCTTTCGGCTTTTGATTCTAACCAAAATGACTTTTGGGGGCACAAACACAATTTTTATTCACAAATGATATCCGAAGGATTTGCAGTCATTCTGGAAATTCCCTTTTCCCTCCTATTAAAAACTTCTCTAGAGAGAGAAAAAAGAGTCAAATCGCATCATTTGCGATCAATTCATTCAATATTTCCTTTTTTAGAGGACAAATTCGTCCATTTAAATTATGTGTTAGATATATTAATACCTTACCCCGCCCACCTAGAAATCTTGGTTCAAACACTTCGGTACTGGGTGAAAGATGCCTCGTCTTTGCATGTATTACGATTCTTTCTTTATGAGTATCATAATTGGAATAGTCTTTTTATTCAAAAGAAATCGATTTCTCTTTTTCTAAAAAGAAATCAAAGATTCTTCTTGTTCTTATATAATTTCCATGTATGTGAATACGAATCCATTTTCTTTTTTCTTTTCAACCAATCCTCTCCTTTACGATCAACATCTTATAGAACCTTTCTTGAACGCACTTTTTTCTACGGAAAATTAGACTATTTAGTCCCATTTTTGACGAAGGATTTTGGTCTTATCTTATGGCTTTTCAAAGATCCTTCCCCCCATTCTGTTAGGTATAAAGGAAAATCCCTTCTGGCCTCAAAAGGGACATCCCTTTTGATGCATAAATGGAAAGTTTACCTTATCCATTTCTGGCAATGTCATTTTTCTGTATGGTCTCATCCAAGAAGAATCTATATTAATCGATTATCAACTCATTTTCTTGACT